TTTCCTGGGAAACAAAGTCATAGGCACGTAAGTTCAGAGCTAGGCCAACTACGCCAATAGCACTCATCCATAAACCGGTGACGGGTACAAATAGCATAAAGAAATGTAACCAACGTTTATTGGAAAAAGCAACACCAAAGATTTGGGACCAAAAGCGGTTAGCAGTTACCATTGAATAAGTTTCTTCAGCTTGAGTTGGATTAAAAGCACGGAAGGTATTTGCACCATCACCATCTTCGAATAGAGTGTTTTCTACGGTAGCCCCATGAATAGCGCATAGCAGAGCCGCACCTAATACTCCAGCAACTCCCATCATATGAAATGGGTTCAACGTCCAATTATGAAATCCTTGGAAGAAAAGGATGAATCGAAATATAGCTGCTACGCCAAAACTCGGTGCAAAGAACCAACCAGATTGTCCCAGTGGATAAATAAGGAATACAGAAACAAAAACAGCGATTGGACCAGAGAATGAAATTGCATTATAAGGCCGCAATTGAACAGACCGAGCAAGTTCAAATTGACGTAACATGAAACCTATTAGTGCAAAAGCCCCATGGAGAGCGACAAAAGTCCACAGACCACCTAATTGACACCAACGAGTAAAATCCCCTTGTGCTTCCGGGCCCCATAGTAGCAACAAAGAGTGTGCTAAACTATTGGCAGGGGTGGAAACTGCCGCGGTTAAGAAATTGCAACCTTCCAAATAGGAACTAGCCAATCCATGGGTATACCAAGAAGTTACAAAAGTAGTCCCTGTAAACCACCCCCCTAAAGCAAAATAAGCACAAGGAAAGAGCAATAGGCCGGACCATCCTACAAAAACGAAACGGTCTCTTCGTAACCAGTCGTCCATAATATCAAATAGATCATTTTCTTCTTTAGGAATTCTACCAAGGGCTATAGTCATAGTGATCCTCCTATTCAATTACTTCAACCATTTCCGAGCATCTCATCTTATTTCCAAGGCATATGATAATTTGATTATCTGTAGACGATTTCTTTCTCGTTTAATGCCCTTTTTCAATGGTCTCGAAGATAGAAATTTTGGATTTGTATCTATGGGGTCACAACCGAGGTCGTGGTAAATTCATGAATTTCATTCGATTAATTTTTCTTATACTCTTCTCTTATACTATAGAAATAAGGAAATAAACATTTGAATTCAGTGTTATTCCAGGATTCCTATTTCAAAGCCTATCTTTTAAGGGAAAACCCCTCTTTTCTCATTCGATTTTTATTGCATGGGTGGAAGAACAAAAAGAGGATTAAGAAAAACAAAAAAGAAAGATATTGAAAAGAAAAATTGACTTTCGAAATCCATTTTTATGTGTAACGGAAAAGAGTTGGGATTTCTTCTTATTCCTATAGAACGTTTAGTAACAAGAATATGAAATCATAAATAGTGAAAAATTCTTGTCTTGCGCGGTCTAAGTCTAAGGAAATACAAAAAATCCGGTTATACAACAATTTCATTCACATCGAATTTTTATATCAGAATAGCGGATAGAGGTATCATTCAAGGGGTCAGGTCTACTTACTTTAGCTTTCTTTCCAATTTTATGGTGGCTTTGATAAGAATCCTTTTTGCTTTGTTGATAAATAATAAAAAAAAAAAGAATTTTTTTATAACCTGCTTTTTTTATTCTAACAAGTCCTATACGGAAATGCCCGTAAGAGAAAATATATATAACTGTCTCTCAACCTATATCGAATTTAGGAAAGAAAAAACAAGAATTTTCTTCTTTTTTTTTATTAACATTAAGAAAAAAGAATATAACTAAAAAGGAATTGGCAATATAATTTTTATGCACTTTTCATTTTAAAATGAAAAAAAAAAAAGAAGAATTTTTTGCAATCGTTATTTCTTACCTCTGTTATATCACGAAAACCTTTCGATTTGGAACGGGGAGAGATGGCTGAGTGGACTAAAGCGGCGGATTGCTAATCCGTTGTACAATTTTTTTGTACCGAGGGTTCGAATCCCTCTCTTTCCGCCCCCTTGGATCATTTGGGACTTTCGAATTGTAAGGAATTCTGACCCCCGGATTTTTTCATAGATAAATGTACGAAATAAATTCAATTTGTAAGAAAAAATTCCCAAAAATTGGGGATTTTTACTCCTCACGCCCAGGATTACGTCCTGGGTCATTAGATAGGAATCCAAAGATAAAGAGAGAAACAAAGAATATCACTACTGTATAAACAAAAAGTTTGAGAGTAAGCATTACATAATCTCCAAGATTTTTTTTAAGGAATAGATTACCCGTTTTTCCTTACCACACAGATCCACTAGGATGGGTTTTGTTTATTTTGCCACCTAAAAATGCAAAAATCTATTAAAAAAAAAAATAGCAAGAATTCCTTTATAATAAGCACTCTTATCAATATCAAAAATTCGTTTAGGTATTGTGTGGGTACCTAAAGGTACCCGCTCAACGTAGGTGCAGGGGGGTAGAAAGGCTGATCCAAGATTATTGCTGCAGCTATACATTCAATGTAGAAGAATTTTAATTTTAGAATCGAGGGTTCATAATATAAGACTTCTAGGCTCTTATCCATTTTTTTCTTTTTTGAAATAAATACATCATTCAATTTGGCGGACATAGACATAATAGTAAAGATTTCATCGAAAACTTACAGCAGCTTGCCAAACAAACGCTAATAGAAAAAAGAATACAGGTATGACAGGCATAACATCCACGATTGGGTTGAAAATGGCATAAGCTTCGGGTAATTTGGCGAAGAAAAAACTAGTTGGATTTGGATAAAGAAAAGAGTTAAAACAGATACAGGTTAAACTAAGTATATTAGGCATAACAAGCATTTCGTTCTTGTAGAGTAGATAATTGGATTTTGATTGAGTTATTTTTCTAAGGGAAAAAGGAAAAGAAAAGGGGATTCAAAATCCTTTTTTCTTCAGACTTTCCCAAACACAAAATACCTCCTTGTGTTCGCATTCTCAAATGAAAATGGAAGAAATTCGACTTTCATATAATATCTTAATAGAATTCCATGTAATGATCAATGCATTTTTTGAATTCTATATTATCCGTATGTCTAGAATCCTAGCAAGAAAATATTCCTCATTTTTTAGGTAATTGAAGTGGGATTGACGTTTAATATATAAACCACTACTGTTTATTATTATTAGTGTCGCATAAAAGAAATGGGGCGTGGCCAAGTGGTAAGGCAGCGGGTTTTGGTCCCGTTACTCGGAGGTTCGAATCCTTCCGTCCCAGATTTTTTCTGATGAAACGAAAGATAGAATCGTATTGTGCCCTGCACGACACAAAAGTTTATTAAAGAGAATAATTCTCTCTTATGAACTCTTAGATTAGATGCATTTCTAGTCAAATTGATTATCTTTTATGTGTTTTGAAATTAGGACTTCTTAGATAAACTTTATACTCCATATCCATGAAGTGGAAATTCTTAAAGGATACATTTGACACCCAATGTGAAAGAAAAGAAGTACTCCTATTTCTTTTTCTCGAACTAAAGAACTAAAGTAAGTAAAAAAAAAAGGAGAGTATCCTAATTCTATGTTTCATGGCCAGATTAAAGAATAGGATGTTTTTAGTTTCAGCACAGGCCTTAAAACTTTTGACCAAGATCGGCGTGAGAAAAAAGAAAAGAGCTTTCATTCTACGGATAGGGACTCGATTTTTCTATTTTAGGTATTATCTTATTTGCAAATATCCATTTCTAAATCAATGGAACGCGAGGATTAGAAATAAATGCATATATTCTGTCTACTCGACTTTCGAATTGATTGAAAAAAAAATCATATTTTTTTTCTTTTTTCTTTCTTTTTTTACTCGAGTCGAAGAAGTATGAGAATTTTTTAACTACCAAAAAACTGCCAATCTTTTCATTGGCATAGTTTATTTGGTTATTCATTGGCATAGTTTATTTGGTTAATAGTTAATTGTTTTTGTTACAGAAAAATATATTAGTAATTAAATTTATTACACTTTTTTGGGGTTGGTAGTTTATTTATTGGAGAAACAGAGTAGATCCTTCTCGCTTTAGGATTGATCATCTCGAGTTTTCTGTTAAGGATGGAAATTCAATAATAAATAAGTCTTAAGCAAACTTTTTTATTCATCTTTTTCAAACTATGTTTCATTCATATGATAGAATATGGGTTTAAATAAATTGGATCTTTGCTTTGCGGAGTCTTCCCCGATAAATACTTATTTCTTTTATCTTCATAGAAAGCAAGTTTGAATTAGTAGACAAAACCAATGACTAATGACTATTCATGATTCCATCCATATTGGATCAATTTTCGATACCGCTTTGTAATAAAATTAGAGGAATGTTATGGTAAAACTTCGTTTAAAACGATGTGGTAGAAAGCAACGTGCGACTTGAAGGACATAATCAATTGTGGATTTTGCTCTCCATCATTTTCCATAATAATGAAAATGCTCTTAGCTCGACATAGTCTGTTTTATTTGTCCCAAATCGAATTTGCGCTGGGTTGTTTGTAAGTAAATAGTATACGATGGAGCTCGAGAGGACAGAATTTTTTTTATCAAGGGAAAGAATCTAGGGTTAGTGAAAACTAATAAATTAGGCCAACTTTGTCAGTCTATCCTTAATAGAGAAATCGAAAGGTTAAAATTAAGAAAAAAGTCCAATTTGGGAAGATTGGAAAAACTTTTTTTTTCCATTATTTTTTTCCATTAAAAGTCTATCAGAATTAATCGTTCATATTCGATTTCTATAGAAGAGGGAAATGCTTTATCGAAGGAAATAAGAAAAAAAGAAAGGGTATGTTGCTGCCCTTTTGAGAGAAAAAAGAATAGGAATTCCCGAAGTAATGTCTAAACCCAAGGATTTCACAAATCAAAGATAAAGGATTCCGGAACAAGTAAACGCGATTTTCAACCGTCTCAACAATAGAATTAGATCAGAATAATGAAAAAAAAAAAAAAGTAAATTTGTTCGAGATAAGATAAAGAAAAGAGTTTATAGACGACTCAAAAAATTTCGAAGGATTTTTCTTTTCAAGTTTGTCAGTCAAAATTAGTCAACTTGAGTCATGAGTATAAATGAAATTGATTTTCTCTTTTCTGTAAGGAAATTAATGCAAGTCATAGTCTAATTTCTATCTACTTGTATTATAGATAGAGATTCGAATCATTTTCTCGAGCCGTATGAGGAGAAAACCTCCTATACGTTTCTAGGGGGGGCCTTGTTTATCTACATCTATCCCAATAAGCTGTCTATCGAATCGTTGCAATTGATGTTCGATCTCGAAGAGAAGGAAGAGATCTTCGAAAAGTGGGTTTTTATGATCCGATAAAGAATCAAACTTGTTTAAATGTTCCAGTTATTCTCTATTTCCTTGAAAAGGGTGCTCAACCCACAAGAACTGTTTATGATATTTTAAGGAAGGCAGAATTCTTTAACGATAAAGAAAAAGAAAGAACTTTGAGTTAATTGAAGAGCTAAATGAATAAATAAAGTAAGAGAGGGTCACTAGTACCCCTTAATTATTTAGACACAATTTGCCTCTTTCTTAGTCCTATTTTTTTTTTGCTGCATTTATGTCGTGCCAATCCAACAAAAGCCTATATTTTCTTTTTTTTGTATCTAATTGCTTTTCTTATCTTTGTATTTACATTGACAAAGGTCTATTGAACAAATAGAATCTGTAGATAGATGGATCTATTTATCGTCACTCAATATTAGGTATTTCTGTCTACACTTCGCCTAAATAATAGGGTTGTCCTCCTTGCATGTACTCTCATATAAAATTTTTTTATTTAAAGAAATTCAAATTGCTAAAAAAACGACAATTTTTCCATTGTGATTGGAGCCGCTCCTTTTTTCACCTTAGTGAAATTTAACCGGATCTGTTCATTTTGGTATTTGTGTATTTTTTTTAATGGGCGCTAAAATTTTTCTTTTGATGTCTTGCTAACTCAATATTTTGACAGGGGCGTACGGTGTAATTCCATCGATTTTTGGATTTCGATCGTATCTAAGATCCTATTTTATCTGGGTTGCTAACTCAATGGTAGAGTACTCGGCTTTTAAGTGCGACTATGATCTTTTACACATTTGGATGAAGCAACAAATTCGTCCAGACTCTTGGTAGAGTCTAGAAGACCACGACTGATCCTCAAAGGTAATGAAGGGAAAAAATAGCATGTCGTAATAAAATCAATTTCTTTTTTTTTGAATTTCTAGGTCTAGCGAATAAATGGATAGAGCCTGGTTCTAATTCTGGTAAAAAAAAAAGCAACGAGCTTAACTTCTTAATTGGAATGATTCCCCGATCTAATTAGACGTTAAAAATAGATTAGTGCCTGATGCGGGGAAAGGTTGGGTTTTACTGTCAGTGGACCCCTCACCTTTTTTTTAGAAATCCTAATTATTCTTGATTATGGATTGAAAAGGAATGTTATGAATTGAATGTGTAAAAGAAACAGTATATTGATAAAAACACTGTATTCCAAAGTCAAAAGAGCGATTGGCCTGCAAAAATAAAAAAAAGATTTGTTCTTTTTTTTGTAATTAAAACAAACAAAAACGAATTCGATAGAAAAGGAGCTAAAAAAGAAAAGATCTATGGATTAGACTTCTTTCCAGGGTTTGTATTAAAAAATGCAACATCCTGTTTTGACCATATTGCACTATGTATCATCATTTGATAAACCGAGAAATACTTTTTTCTCTGATTCAAGTAGAAATACAAATGGAAAAATTCGAAGAGTGTTCAGAAAAACAGAAATCTCGTCAACAATACTTCATCTACCCACTTCTCTTTCAGGAATATATTTATGCATTTGCCTATGATTATGGATTAAAAGGTTCTGAACCTGTGGAAATTCTTCGTTGTAATAACAAGAAATTTAGTTCACTACTTGTGAAACGTTTAATTATTCGAATGTATCAGCAGAATTTTTTGAGAAATTCGGCTAATCGTCCTAACCAAGATCGATTGTTGGATCACACCAATTATTTGTATTCTGAGTTTTATTCTCAGATTCTGTCTGAGGGGTTTGCGATCGTTGTAGAAATCCCATTCCCACTAGTAGAATTATCTTGTCCAGAAGAAAAAAAAATACCAAAGTTTCAAAATTTACAATCTATTCATTCACTATTTCCCTTTTTAGAAGACAAATTTTTGCATTTAGATTATCTATCACATATAGAAATACCCTATCCTATCCATTTAGAAATCTTGGTTCAACTCCTTGAATACCGGATCAAAGATGTTCCATCTTTGCATTTATTGCGATTCTTTCTCAACTGTTATTCAAATTGGAATAGTCTTATTACTTCAATGAAATCCTTTTTTCTATTTTCAAAAGAAAATAAAAGACTATTTCGATTCCTATATAACTCTTATGTATCAGAATATGAATTTTTCTTGTTGTTTCTTCGTAAACAATCTTCTTGCTTACGATTAACATCTTCTGGAACCTTTCTGGAACGAATCCACTTTTCTAGAAAGATGGAACATTTTTGGGTAATGTG